TCATCATTCCCTTTGGTTTTCACAACCAAAAAATTATTCTGAAAGTCTACAAGAAGATCAAAAAATAAGAAATTTTATCAAGAATTATGTACAAAAGAATATGATAACATCCTCTGGCGTCAAGGGAATTGCACGTATAGATATTCAAAAAGGAATCGATCTGATCAAAGTCATAATCTTTATGGGATTTCCAAAATTATTAATAGAAAATAGACCGCGAGCAACCGAAGAATTACAAATGACTCTACAAAAAGAATTGAATTGTGTAAACCGAAAACTTAACATTGCTATCACAAGAATTGCAAAACCTTACGGAAACCCTAAGATTCTTGCCGAATTTATAGCCGGACAATTAAAGAATAGAGTTTCATTTCGAAAAGCAATGAAAAAAGCTATTGAATTAGCTGAAAAAGCAGATACAAAAGGAATTCAAGTACAAATTGCAGGGCGCATTGACGGAAAGGAAATTGCACGTGTCGAATGGATCAGAGAAGGGAGGGTTCCCCGACAAACTATTCGAGCTAAAATTGATTATTGTTCTTATCCAGTTCGAACTATCTATGGGGTATTAGGCATAAAAATTTGGATATTTCTGGACGAGGCCTAATAAACCTTTATTACTTATCTTTCCCTTCGATACCAGTAATTGAACAAAAGCAGAGAACCTCGGTCATTCTTTTTCTGGTCAATCAAAGGGAGCAATTCTAATTTCTAATACTGAATTCTATAGGGTTGAATAAAAATTCGATTGACCATTTGATATCATTGCTATGCTTAGTGTGTGACTCGTTGATTTTTTAGGGTTAGGATTAAACCAGACCCATAGTATGAACTAATAACTAGAGAAGAACTAATAACCAACTCATCAACTTCGCATTATCTGGATCTAAAGAACCAGTCACGATATGATATATAGTATAGGTCATATCTTTGTAGCAACTGCCATTTTTTTTTCATAAACAAAAAAGATTCTAAGTTGCAAAGCAAAATAGAAGAGAAAAAAGATGTGGATAAATGGAAGGAGGAGAGAAAGAGAGAAAGAGAATCTCAATGATTTAAAATTCCAATATGTAAGGTCTACCATAAAAGGCAGTGTAATAAAGCATGAATACTGATTTATCCATACCCTAATTAATGAAATTAATCAATTAATAGAATAATACAAGAAAAAATCAAGAGCTTCGAGCCAATAAAGACTGAGAAGAATGGCTCAAGACTTTATTTGATTATTCTTACGAGCTCCATTGTCAAATTCGGACCTAACCATTAAGTAAGAAGCGATGGGAACGACGGAACCTGTGAATGAAAAAGATTCCATTGAAAAAAAATATTAAAGATTCACTGGTCGGGATGGCGGAATGAGCCGGAGATCTATTCATCTATTCTGAGATCTGAGACGTCACGAGCTAGCCCTACAACTGAAATAGAAATTGAAAGAGTAAATATTCGCCCGCGAAAACTTTCTTTTTTTATTGCAAAAGCAATAGGATAAAAGACAGAATAAGGATTAGTTACAATAATAATAATACAATATTAGTAAAACTAAGATGAAAATGTTGAATTATCTATTCAAATAAGATATATAAATGACTAACGATTCTTCGTATTCCTCAAAAAATACATATATATCTTAACTTCATTTTTTGAATATTATATCTTAATTAACTGAAATGAACTTCATTATTAAAAATCCAAATTTTGAAATCCTTTATTCGTGATTCGCGAGGAGCTGGATGAGAAGAAACTCTCACGTCCGGTTCTGTAGTAGAGATGGAATTGAGAAACAACCATCAACTATAACCCCAAAAGAACCAGATTCCGTAAACAACATAGAGGAAGAATGAAGGGGATATCTTCTGGAGGTAATCATATTTGTTTCGGTAAATATGCTCTTCAAGCACTTGAACCTGCTTGGATCACATCTAGACAAATAGAAGCAGGTCGACGAGCAATGACACGAAATGCACGTCGTGGGGGAAAGATATGGGTACGCATATTTCCAGATAAACCAGTTACTGTACGACCCGCGGAAACACGTATGGGTTCGGGAAAAGGATCCCCTGAATATTGGGTAGCTGTTGTGAAACCCGGTCGAATACTTTATGAAATGGGTGGAGTAACAAAAAAGATTGCCAGAAGAGCTATTTCAATAGCAGCATCCAAAATGCCTATACGAACTCAATTCATTAGTTCGGAGATAGAAGAAAAATCTAAAACCACCCGAAAGGAATCTTAGGAATGAAACAAAAACACAGGTTTCTTTTTGTGTTTGTGGACAAAAAATATTTCTTTTTTTCTTCGCCCTTTGCATTGTAAAAAACAGAGTAAAAAAAATGATATGATTCAACCTCAGACCCATTTAAATGTAGCGGATAACAGCGGGGCTCGAGAATTGATGTGTATTCGAATCATAGGAGCTAGCAATCGTCGATATGCTCATATTGGTGACATTATTGTTGCTGTTATCAAAGAAGCAGTACCTAATATGCCTCTAGAAAGATCCGAAGTAGTCAGAGCGGTAATTGTGCGTACCTGTAAAGAACTCAAACGTGACAACGGAATGATAATACGATATGATGACAATGCCGCAGTTGTTATTGATAAAGAAGGAAATCCAAAAGGAACTAGAATTTTTGGTGCAATCGCCCGAGAGTTGAGACAATTCAATTTTACTAAAATAGTTTCATTAGCTCCCGAAGTATTATAAAAGGAAATCGTGATATGTTTCTAGTGGAATATTTGAAAGAAATAGATTCAAAATTGAGTAGAATGTGTCTCACGCATATATCTTTCTTGAAAAATAGAATTCATAGACAAATAAGTAAAAAAACACGTTGATAGTATCCAATTTTTTTGCCGCAATAATTATAGTTCATCATGGGTAGGGACACTATTGCTGAGATAATCACTTCTATACGAAATGCTGATATGGATCGAAAAAGAGTGGTTCGAATAGCATCCACCAATATTACCGAAAATATTGTAAGAATACTTTTACGAGAAGGTTTTATTGAAAACGTGAGAAAGCATCGAGAAAAAAACAAAAATTTTTTTGTTTTAACCCTGCGACATAGAAGGAATAGGAAAAGACCCTATAGAAATATTTTCAATTTAAAACGGATCAGTCGACCCGGTTTACGAATCTATTCTAACTATCAACGAATCCCTAAAATTTTAGGTGGGATGGGAGTTGTAATTCTTTCTACTTCGCGAGGTATAATGACAGACCGAGAGGCTCGACTAGAAGGAATCGGGGGAGAAATTTTGTGTTATATATGGTAATATTTTGAATAGAATATAAAAATTGGATCCAAAACTTCTTATTTGTAAAATTTGGGAAAGGAAAAAAATGGGGGAGTTATTGAATATCGTTCTACCTCCATTAGTTGATACTTCAAGATCACTTACAGTACCTGGGATGAAAGAACAAAAATGAATTCCTAAGGGTTTCATTAATGAATCGCTTCCAAATAGTATGTTCCGGGTTTATTTATAGAATGAAGATCTGATTCTAAGTTCTGTTTCGGAAAAGATCCGACGTAGGTTTATATGGATACCGCCAAAAAGTCAAATTTGAAGTAAGTCCTTATGATTCAACCAGAGGGCGTATAATTTATCAACTTCGCAACGCAACAAAGATTCGAAGGATTCGTTTTTCAACTTTAACAAACATGTCTTTCACGGAAATACAATTCGAGATGCAAAATATCAAGAAACTTTTTTGAAAAAAGTAGATTTCAAATGAAGGTAAGGAATGGGAAATATGAAAATAAGAGCTTCTGTTCGTAAAATTTGTGAAAAATGTCGACTAATCCGTAGAAGAGGACGAATTATAGTAATTTGTTCCAACCCGAGACATAAACAACGACAAGGATAATCAGACTTGCCAACTGAACCAATGTAAAAATAAAGAATCGTGAAATGGATATATCCATATATCGCTAACTCATATTTACGAAATGTAAAATATGGCAAAAGCTATACCGAGAAGAAGTTCGCGTAGGAATGGACGTATTGGTTCACGTAAGAGTGCACGTAGAATACCAAAGGGAGTTATTCATGTTCAAGCTAGTTTCAATAATACCATTGTCACTGTTACAGATGTACGGGGTCGGGTAGTTTCTTGGTCCTCCGCCGGTACTTCTGGATTCAAGGGAACGAGAAGAGGGACACCTTTTGCTGCTGAAACCGCGGCATCAAATGCTATCCGTACGGTAGTTGATCGGGGTATGCTACGAGCAGAAGTCATGATAAAGGGTCCCGGTCTCGGAAGAGACGCAGCATTACGAGCTATTCTTCAAAGTGGTATACTATTAACTTTCGTACGGGATGTAACCCCTATGCCACACAATGGCTGTAGACCTCCGAAAAAAAGACGTGTGTAGAAATGAACATTGAAAAAATCTCAAGAGAAAGAGAAATAAAATCAAGAATTCGCTAATCTAATCAAATAATATTGCTATGATTCGAGAGAAAGTCACAGTATCTACTCGGACACTACAGTGGAAATGTGTTGAATCAAGAACAGACAGTAAACGCCTTTATTATGGCCGCTTTATTCTGTCTCCACTTATGAAAGGTCAAGCCGACACAATAGGCATTGCGATGCGAAGAGCTTTGCTTGGGGAAATAGAAGGAACATGTATCACACGTGTAAAATCTGAGAAAGCCCCGCATGAATATTCTACCATAGCGGGTATTCAAGAATCGGTACATGAGATTTTAATGAATTTGAAAGAAATTGTATTGAGAAGTAATCTATATGGAACTTGTGACGCGTCTATTTGTGTCAAGGGTCCTGGATGTGTAACTGCTGAAGATATCATCTTACCCCCTTCTGTGGAAATCGTTGATAACACACAACATATAGCTTGGTTGACGGAACCAATTGATTTTTGTATTGGATTACAAATCGAGAGAAATCGCGGATATATTCTAAAAACGCACCATAACTTTGAAGATGGAAGTTATCCTATAGATGCTGTATTCATGCCGGTTCG